TATGAATCTATTTCATTGAAACTCCATCTAGTAAAATGGAAGAATTATAAATCTCCAAAAGAATAGATAAGAATACCGCAAATAGAGCCATTGCAACACCCATGAAAGGAGTGGTTCCCCATCCAGGAGCTACTTTACCATATTCGGAATTCAATGGTTTCAAAAAATCCCCTACCACAGTTCGTCTTGGACCAGATGGAAAATTATTCTCAAAAATTTGTGTAGGCATAAATACTTTTTTTTATTCACTAATATCTGTTGACTTTGTATACCATTCCGTTGTAAATAAACGATTTAATCATAGATCCATTATGGTCTTGAAATTATATATTATATAATAATGGAAACAGCAACCCTAGTCGCCATCTCTATATCTGGTTTACTTGTCAGTTTTACTGGGTATGCCTTATATACTGCTTTTGGGCAACCCTCTCAACAACTAAGAGATCCATTCGAGGAGCACGGGGACTAGTTGAAATAAGAAGCCCCAAGATTGGGGGCTTCTTATTTCAATTGAGATAAGAAAATCATTTCACCTTTTTAGTTGGAACTATAGGCGTTTCTCGAAAAAAGATAGCGAAAAAAATGATTCCTAAAGTCGAAACTAAGAGAAATGTATAAACCAATGCTTCCATACAATTCTATTGTGGTTTACAATTATAGCTTCCATATCTGTTTTGTTTAATTAGGAATCCTCTGTCAGATTAAAGAGCAATAGTCAAAGAAAATACGGCAATTCAAATCAAGATTTCCTTATTACTTTATAAAAAAACACAATGTTGTATCAAACTACCTGTTTTTTTGTAGTTGGGTCTCCAAGTTTTTGGAATGCTCCAAATTCTACTTGAGCATCCAAATCTGGGTCAATACCAGCAAAAACATCTCTGAACAAGGTTCTAGCACCATGCCAAATGTGTCCAAAAAAGAAAAGTAGAGCAAATGAAGTATGTCCAAAAGTAAACCAACCCCTTGGGCTGCTACGAAAAACGCCATCAGATTTCAAAGTAGCACGATCCAATTCAAAAATTTCACCCAATTGAGCACGTCTAGCATATTTTTTCACAGCAGCAGGATCACTATAACTGATTCCGTTGAGTTCACCTCCATAGAACTCAACTGTTACACCTACTTGTTCGACACTATACTTAGATTCTGCCCTTCGAAAAGGAACATCAGCTCTAACAATTCCATCTCCGTCTACCAAAACAACTGGAAATGTTTCAAAAAAAGTAGGCATACGACGTACAAATAGTTCACGCCCTTCTTTATCTCTAAATATAGGGTGTCCTAACCAACCCACAGCTATTCCATCTCCATTATCCATTGAGCCTGCTCTAAATAATCCCCCTTTTGCCGGATTGTTTCCGATATAATCATAAAAGGCTAATTTTTCAGGAATTGTAGACCAAGCTTCTGATAAACTTTGATTTTCGGCTAATCCAGCGCTAACTCTTCGATATATTTCTTGTTGGAAATATCCCTGATCCCATTGGTAACGAGTAGGACCAAACAATTCAATTGGGGTAGTTGCTGACCCATACCACATAGTTCCAGCAACTACAAAAGCTGCAAAAAAGACAGCAGCAATACTACTGGAAAGTACGGTTTCAATGTTACCCATACGTAATCCTTTGTATAGACGTTGTGGCGGACGGACACTCAGATGAAATAGGCCCGCCAATATGCCCAATGCCCCTGCTGCGATATGATGAGAGGCTATTCCTCCCGGAACAAAAGGATCAAAACCTTCGACACCCCAAGATGGATTTACAGGTTGTACCTTTCCGGTTAGTCCATAGGGATCGGACACCCATATTCCGGGACCAAATAATCCTGTTACATGAAATGCCCCAAAACCAAAGCAAGCTACCCCTGAAAGAAATAAATGAATTCCAAAAATCTTAGGCAAGTCCAAAGAAGGTTTTCCTGTACGTTCATCACAAAAGATTTCTAAATCCCAATATACCCAATGCCAGATAGCTGCTAAAAAGCACAAGCCAGAAAACACAATATGTGCTGCAGCTACACCTTCATAACTCCAAAGACCTGGATTTGTTACAGTCCCTCCTGTTATATTCCAGCCAGCCCATGAATTTGTTATTCCTAAACGAGTCATGAAAGGTATAACGAACATACCCTGCCTCCACATTGGATCAAGAACAGGGTCAGAGGGATCAAAAACTGCTAATTCATATAGAGCCATTGAACCGGCCCAACCAGCAACAAGACCTGTATGCATGATATGGACAGAAAGCAAACGGCCGGGATCATTCAATACGACGGTATGAACACGATACCAAGGCAAACCCATGAAAATACCCCTTTCTTGACGAAAATTAGACACTATGTAACTTTATTGCACTTAAAAAAAAACTATGCTATGAACTTCCTTCCCTTTTTTTTTGTTTTTGTGGATTCTCTAGAATTAAACGATGAATATTTGTTCTATTTTTAAAATAATTTTGTTCGTAGGAACAAATAGAAGCAGATCTATTTTATATCCGATCAGTATCAATATGCAATGGGGTGTTGAGATGAGTGAATGAATCCCTATTTTTTTCATCATTCAAAGGATCCATTTGTAAAAATTGTTTATTTATTAATCTTCATTCATTCTCATTTGGTCTTTTTATTATTTTATGAACTTATCTACGTTACAAGATCTATATTATTATAAATAAAAAGGCAGAAATCATTAATAAAATCCATTATTACGCCTCCACATCAAAGTGAAATATAATATTTTATTCTGTAAATTAAATTAGTATGCCTGTTGGTGTTCCAAAAGTACCGTATCGACTTCCTGGAGAAGAGGATGCATCTTGGGTTGACTTATAGTGCGGCTTGTCATATCTAATGGGTTATATGGAATTTATCCCCGTTCTCTTCCCCGATCAAGATATCCTCCGTTTCGCCCAAGAAAAATGAATTGAATACAAAAAATTTGGAGCGCGAAATGCAATTCAATTTCTTTTTTTGGAGATATCCAGATTCATATTTGAAATTAGAATAATTTATGGTTGACTTGGTTTGACCAAGAAAATGAAGTATCCAGGCTCCGTTTAGAAAACCCCTATGGAATTGGTAATATATTACCGCTTAAGATTATCTTTTAGATAATAATCTCATAATCTATTGAATCGAAATCTAAATATTCAAAAGATTATTTTATTTCTATCTCGATTTATATTTTAAAATTTAAAAAACGGATAGGTGGTATACAATATTTGTTTAATCCATACAAAAATATGATGAATACGTTGAATTCAATTTTTAGTAAGAAGGGATAAATTAAAAAAAAAATATTAAAAAACGTAATATTGGAGATATTTGTCCTATATGTGCAAATAGACATCGGGCAGATCTTTACTCGGAGTAGATCATCAACCTAAAAAATTAGAGAAACCCATTTGAGAACAAGAAAATGATATCGAGATTTCGATTGGATCTCGATAAAATAATACATCAATGAAAAGTGGAGAAATTTAGTTCTTTTCTTTTTATTTTATATTCTTAAAGAAAAACAAAAGGGACTAAATTGAATCTTTCTTGAAAAAATAGAATAAAAACAAGGAAGACTATAATCTATACATTGATTCTTTTTTTTTCGCAAATTAGGTTGAACCGTATGCGCAAAAAGGTGCATGTACGGTTCATAAGGGATAAAATTGGATCCTAATCAACCGACTTTATCGAGAAAGATTACTGTTTTTAGGTCAAAAGGTTGGGAGCGAGATTTCGAATCATATTATGGGTCTTATGGTTTATCTAAGTATAGAGGATAGTGACAAAGATTTGTATTTATTTATCAACTCTCCGGGCGGATATATAATCTCTGGAGTAGGTATTTATGATATAATGCAAGTCGTTCAACCAGACGTACAAACAATATGTATGGGAGTAGCGGCTTCAATGGGATCTTTTATCCTCGTCGGAGGAGAAATTACCAAACGTCTGGCATTCCCTCACGCTAGGGTAATGATTCACCAACCTGCTAGTTCGTATCATGATGTAGGATCAGGAGAATATATCCTGGAAGCGGGAGAATTACTCAGAATGCGCGAAATTGTCACAGGGGTTTATGTACAACGAACAGGTAAACCTTTATGGGTTGTATCGGAAGACATGGAACGAGATGTTTTTATGTCAGCAGACGAAGCCCGAGCTTATGGAATTATAGATCTTGTAGCGGTTGATAATTAAAAATATAAAAATATCAAGAATTTCACAAAAATACGCGGGATTTACAGTTTTTTTATCTTCTTGATTTTCAATTCTCAACGGGTTTGATATTTTCCATTATCATTATATCTAGAAAATAAAGTCATTCATAATAATCCGGTTAGGATGAATCTAAACCAGCCCATTATATCTATATGATTCAATATGCCAACTATTAAACAACTTATTAGAAATAAAAGACAGCCAATCAGAAATGTTACAAAATCCCCCGCGCTTCGGGGATGTCCTCAGCGTCGAGGAACATGTACTAGGGTGTATGTGCGATTCGTTTAGATCGCGGGCTGGAATAAAATAAAAATTTGTACAGTCTCGTTGATTAGTACTAGTAATAAAATAGACGAGTCCTATTCTCTATTCTATTCATTCGATAGAAGGATTGATCATATCCTTTTATTGTGTATGTACAAAATTTATGGTTTTTGTTGGTGCAAACCCAATCAACTCAGTTTTCAATTGAAAATGAGCTAGAATTCCCCATTGGTAGTCAATGATTATACATTAAGCGGGGAAAATCTTAAAAAAAAACGGACTAACAGGGTCAGCTATCAAGCTAATCTTCATATTGAAATACCGTTACTGTATAGGTAGATCTCGTTGTGAAAGCACTATTACTTAATAATTAATGGGTAGAGCCAAAGGGTGTGAACTGTACAAGTTCACAATAGTATTTGATTTATGAAATTAATAAAAATTAATAAAAAGGCTCCGGTGTATAGAGAAAACCTCACCGTTTGAAAAGTAACCATAGAAACGACGTAACCCACGATTTTTTTTATTTGAATTCTAGGGAATTCACCTCAAAAAAAAGAAGAATACAAAATTAAAAAAAAAATCGTGATCGGGAAGGTTATAGTAGCAAAAGCCATTGGGATTTTTATTTTATACATTGGAAGAACCCATTTGATTATTAATAGACTAGTAAACTAGTAAAGCGGAAACAAAAAAAAATAACTGAAAGAAAATAAATCAATTAGTTTTTCATCAAAGTTTCATTTATTCAATGACCAGAATTAAACGAGGATATATAGCTCATAGGCGTCGAAAAAAGATGCGTTTATTTGTATCAAGTTTTCGAGGAGCTCATTCAAGACTTACTCGAACTATTTCTCAGCAGATAATAAGAGCTTTGGCTTCGGCTCATCAGGATAGAGATAGGAAAAAGAGAGATTTTCGTAGTTTGTGGATTACCCGTATAAATGCAGCAATTCGTGAAAATGGAGTATCCTATAGTTATAGTAAATTTATACATAATCTTTACAGCAAACAGTTGCTCCTGAATCGTAAAATACTTGCACAAATATCTATATTCAATAGGAATTATCTTGATAGGATTTCCAATGAAATCTTTCAATAAGATTCAATAAGAATATAATAAGAATATAAGGAACGAGATTGTAAAGAATCCATCGGAATGTTTGAATTTTACACGAAGTTCTTGGAGAATAAACTCCGGGAAGGTAGAGTAGAAATGAGTATGATCCAATCTGATGATCTGATGAAAAGTCGTTCAAAATCAATGAACACATTCAATAAACAAAACAATAGTTCTTTTTTTTATTGAATTGAAAAATCAGACTATTTCTTTTTGGTTCGAAAACCTGTAGTTCTAGTAGTTGATTCCCTTCTTTTAAATTCTTTTTCATTATTAATAAAGGGTAACAAAGATAAAATACGAGCTTGTTTTATAGCAATAGTAATTAATCGTTGTTGTTTTAAAGTCAATCTATTTAGCCGTCTAGATAATATTTTTCCTTGTTCACTAATAAATCGATTAATTAAACTAATATTTCTATAATCAATTCGATCCCCCGGCTGGATCGGGGGCAACCGCCTACGAAAAGATCGTTTGGATTTCATAAAGAGTCGCTTGGATTTATCCATGGTTTTTTTTTGTATTCCTTATACTGCAAATCCTATTGATTTTGATCAAAAAATGATTAATGATAAATATCAATGATTAATAAGTTGGATTTGGTTTGTTTTTTATTTCTATTAGTTTATATTTGTAGATATAAATTCAATCCAAAATAGAATATAATAAAAATATACGTTTTATTTATATATTAGAATTATATATTCTTAATTATATTATATTCTATTGAATATATATGATATGAATATATTTCATATTTTTTTTTATTTAATTATTTAAATTGAATTTATTTTCATAAGATATCATATATTAGAATCTAATAGTCTAATAGTAAGAATATCCAATATGATATTCTATTATAGGAATATGTCATTTTGAGTATTCCTTAAAAATATAATGCACAGATGTTGGATTCGATTTATTTCTTGATCTCCCCATGAATTGTATGTTTGGAACAATAGGAACAGAATTTTCTCAATTCCAATCGATTCGGCGTATTGTGTCGATTTTTTTGAGTAATATATCTGGAAATACCCGTTGATTTTTTATCAACATCTTTTCGAGCACATTCGATACATTCCAAAATCACCCTTACCCGGACATCTTTCCCTTTAGCCATAAACCTCCTTTTGGGCTTTGATTCACGCAACTTTCCTATTTTTTTTTATTCGAAGTGAAGAAAAAAAAATAGGAAAGTAACGAAAAATAGAAGTTGCTAACTTAAAATCTAATTTTGAAAGATTTTGTTGCAATCAATAGAATAATAAGAAATAATACAATGGTTTCAAACTAGATTGATTTTTTTTTTATTTTGATGCAGCAGTACAATATTGAATATTGATGTATTATATGATACTGTTGCCCTATAGCCACATTTTCATTTCTGTTCTCACTTTATTATATTATTATTATTTAATTTATTTTTATTAATTTAAAAATGAAATTGGAGTCTCAACCCAATTCAAAAATTACCAAAATTTTAATCCAATTTTATTATTTCTCTTTTCAATTTCAAATTGATTTGAATGAAAAATATCGAAAGGGGTGAGCTGCAGATATTGGATTTTATCGCTAATTTTATCCACCCCTTCCCATGTCAATAACTAGAATTAAAAAAAAGGGAATGTCAACGCATCCGGGAAAAAACGATTGATCTCTATCAACAGACCTGCTAAAGAACCGAACCATAGAGTACTTAATACCGGTGCCACAGAGAGATATGTTTTTAAATCTCGCATTTAAAATCCTCCTTATTTATTGTTTAGTTTAATACATATAGGATTAGCTATACGTGGAGTTAAAGATAGCTTGTATTTTTACGAATAATTTATAATTCAGATGGAAATATAGAATAATTTGGTAGAGAAGATTTTACTTATTTCTTA